TCCGTTTTATTTGACCGATGGGTCCAACAAAAACAAACAATTACACAATTAACAATTACAATTCAATTAATATTTTTTTACTATTAATTAATATAATTATAATATTTTTTACTAGGTCAATATTCAAATTGAATAGAAAATCGAATTTAATAATTTAAATGGTAAGGTAATTTATTTAATTAAATTATTAAATTAAATGGATTTAATAGAAATTTAATAGAAATAGAATAAGAATAGAATTTAATAGTAATAAAATTTTCGAATTTCTAATTCGAATTTCTAATCCGAAAATAATAAATAAACAGAGAGCTCTTGTTCTTATTCGAAACGCCTCGTGATCTTTAACCAATTCTGTGCTTCAATATAATTACCAGGAGTAAGCGCTATAGCCTGTTTCCAATACTCAGCGGCTTGATCGAACCAAGCCTCCGCTATTTCTGAATCCCCCTGTCGAATGGCCTGTTCTCCCCGGTCGAAATAGGCGGTTCAATTCCTTTCCTTAGAACCGTACTTGAGAGTTTCCTACCTCATACGGCTCGGCAGTCAATTCTTTTGGTGTCCCATTTTTTTACCCTACCATATATCCGATTGAATAAGATGAATAAGATTTCTCATAGATCTATCGATTTGTCTCGGGTTAACCAAAAGGGGTTAATTCCATGAGTTTCAAACTTGAATTTTGATTAAATTAATAAGAAGTTTTATCTTTTCTCCCACCTTTCAGAAAAATAAAGCATAGGCATTTCGGGACTCTCGTCCGGTAGATTTTTCTGAAAGGTAACTATCTCGTTTTCATATAGAAATTTATATAGAATCCTTGAAAAAGCCTTCTTCCTCATAAACATAAAAAAGACTTACTGTCTTTGGGATCTGATGCTACACCGCTGCTCAATAACTTAGGGGATCGGCTCTATTACATAAGTTGATTCCTAATTTTTATCTCATATCATGACATAAATAAGCAGTTCTTATTTATTGTATCGGTCCAAAACCTCGCTAATTGATCTTTACGGTGCTTCCTCTATCAATTAGATCTTTATCCATAGAATAAAGTATCTAGGCATATATTTCTTCATATTTCGACTTCTATGAAGTTTCTTTTTTTGTTACAGCTGATAAAAATCGTTTTTTGGACGATGCAATATGTAGAAAGCCTATTTTTTTCTAGTATTTTCTTTACTAGCGTATTTGCTCTTTCTTTCCTTTTTTTATTTCTATAGTGGAGATAGTCGCACGTAATGACAGATCACAGCCATATTATTAAAAGCTTGGGGTAAGAACGGGTTTCGTTCTAGTGCTCGAAAATAATATTCTAAAGCTTTTGTATGTTCTCCGTTACTTGTGTGGATAAGGCCTATGTTATAGAGTATATAACTTCGATCATAGGGATCAATTTCTAGTCGCATAGCTTCATAATAATTCTGTAAGGCCTCCGCATAATTTCCTTCGGATTGAGCCGACATCCGTTACGGTCGTCATTCGATTCAAAGAATTCTCCGTTCCAAAACCGTACATGAGATTTTCACCTCATACGGCTCCTCCTTTATGTGCATAATGAGAATAATCCATGGAATGAAAAAAAGGTCGAAAGATTGTCATTATGAACTGAGCGGGGCTAATGTTTTTACAAGAAATCTCTAGCCAACCCTCTTGCAAATTTTCTTACCATCAAGCGTGTTCGTACTAGATAAAAAAGTAAACTTCAACAATTTCTTTGTTCTCAACGCTCCTTAATTTCCAGGAATTAGTCACTTCAACAATCTTCGATGGTTATATGGGTATCCAAAGTACGAACAAGATGGATGTTTGTTGTCCCAACCATTTCTCTTAGTTCCGATCCCGATAAAGAAAGGGAATCATTAATAACAAAGTTTTCGTGTTGTTGATTCCTAGGTGTAGTGCCTCTTCCTCTATGCCGCCTATTGGTACTAGTGTAGTAGGGTTGACCTACAATACAGACCCATACCATAGGTGTAACCTTTCGCTCAATACTCGAATCAACAATTGAAGCATCTGAGGTGGCATTAATCGGGGATACACGACAGAAGGAATTGCTTTATTTATAAACTTCACCTTCAACAAGCGTAGATTTCTTTTTTGTTTTCAATAGTCTTTTTTTCTATTCTGAATAATGTGTCTTTTTACTAAGACTGAGAGCGGTAAAGTAAATAGTAAATATAGTAAATTAAATAAAGTCAAATTAAATTAAATATAGTAAATATAGTAAATAAAGTAATATATATAAAGTAATATATATATATATTAATATATATAATAATAATCAAATCGCACCATCTCTGTAATAAGTAAATGCCTCTTTTTCTCCTGAAGTTGTCGGAATTATTCGTAATAAGATATTGGCTACAATTGAAAAGGTCTTATCAATAAAATTTCCATTTATCTGCGATCTAGGCATAGGTAGCAATCCATTCTATAACTCTTTTCATTACCCCTGGTGAGAAAAGAAAATGATCTCACAAACAAAGGAAGTGTACAGTAC